GCAGTTCCAATGCTACGCCTTGAACCGCTCGGCCATCTCTCCTACTCTTCTTATTATTGACCAGAAACCGAGTAAATAGCGAGTCATTCATATTATTGCAGTACAGGTACGACCAATCCACGGTTTCATAGAAATCCAAAATTCTTTTCAAATTTCATATTTCTGAACAAGAATTTCTCTCATCAGTTAAGTTACCCCATAGATCTATTAGTAATTCCCGAATTGTCCCATGGATTTCCCTATTTCAATTGTATGACGTATACGCGTTATCCAAATAAATGGTTACTCTACTTTATTTTAGTATGGAATGATTATTATTCCATTCTTTTTCCTCCTTTTTTTGATCATAACCAAATCAAAACTTCTCGAATTACCAGAATCCATAGTAAAAAAAACAAAGTTCTTGGGTATTCAAATAGTAATAGTTTCGTTCATCAGTATACTACTAAATTAAAATTGCAATGAAATCTAATCTTATTCAATTCAAATATTGAATATCTCTCCTTGTCCAAAAGGGCACAATTTGAGTGGAAGGTCTACATTTTTTTTTAGAATCAGTCTATATTTCTATTTTGATGATATTTCGTACTACTGTATTGTATGATTCCTTATTTTGTGGGATTTTCTTATTTTCCAAAAGGGAAAATGAGAAGAATTATAGAATGGATTGCTAATTATGCCTAGATCTCGGATAAATGGAAATTTTATTGATAAGACCTCTTCAATTGTAGCTAATATCTTATTACGAATAATTCCGACAACTTCAGGAGAAAAACGGGCATTTACCTATTACAGAGATGGTGCGATTTGATTATTTTTTTTTTTTTCTTGTTTTTTTTTTAGCCCTTAGTCTGATAGAAATAGACGCGATTCGGGATAGAAAGAAACAAATTTTTGAAAAGAAACCCGCGCTTAGTGAAGGTGAAGTTTAGAGATAGAACAATTCCTTCTGTCGTGTATCCTCGATTGATGCAGCCTCAGATGCTTTAATTATCGATTTTAGTATTGAGCGAAAGGTTACGCCTATACTAATACTATAGGTTCTAGTTTGCGGGTTAATCCTACTCCACTAGTACAAATAGGCAGCATAGGGGAAGAAGCGCTACTCCTAGGAATCAACAACACGAAAACTTTGTTATAAATGCCCCCTTTCCTTATCGATATCGGGACTAACAAGAATGGTTGGGACAACAAACATCCATCTCGTTCGTACTTTGGATACCCGTATAACCATCAAAGATCGTTGAAGTGACTAATTCCTAGAAATAGGAGGCGTTGAGGACAAAGAAATCGTTGGAGTTACCATTTCCATCTAGCACTAATATGATTGGTGTTAAGAAAAAACAAACCCTTTCGGGAAGGCTGGCTAGAGATTTCTTGTAAAAATACTAGTCCCTGTCAGTTCATAATGAGAATAGTGAAATTTTGATTACATAGATTATTTCCCACAGTACTTTATGCACAGGAGGGAGGAGCCGTATGAGATGAAAATCTCACATACGGTTCTGGAACGGAGATTCTTTGAATAGAGTGAACGACCGTAACGGATGTCGGCTCAATCCGAAGGAAATTATGCGGAAGCTTTACAGAATTATTATGAAGCTACGCGACTAGAAATTGATCCTTATGATCGAAGTTATATACTCTATAACATAGGCCTTATACACACAAGCAATGGAGAGCATACGAAGGCTTTGGAATATTATTTTCGGGCACTAGAACGAAACCCATTCTTACCACAAGCTTTTAATAATATGGCCGTGATCTGTCATTACGTGCGACTATCTCCACTATAGAACGAGGGAAAAACAGAGAAAATCGGCTAGTAAATACTAGAAAAAAATAGGCTTTCTACATATGCATTGTCCAAAGTAACGATTTTTATCAGCTGTAGCAAGGAAAGAGACTTCACGAGAACCAAAGAAGAAATAAGTACGCCTATATACTCTATGGATAAAGGATCTAATTGATATAGAAAGCGCCGTAAAGATCAATTAGCAAGTTATTGGGTCAATACAGTTAAGAACTGCTTACTTATGTCATGATATGAGATAAAAGTTCGGAATCAACTTATGTAATAGAGTCGATCCACTAAGATATTGAGCAGCGGTGTAGTATCAAATCCCAAAGATAGTAAGTTCTTTTTTCTTATGGAGGAAAGTCTTTTTCAACGATTCTATATGAATTTCATATATGAAATGAAATCGAGATAGTTACCTTTCAGAAAATTTTAACAATATAGGGGATATCTATTCTTCATTCTTCTGAAGGTGTGGGAGAAAAGATAAAACTGATTATTGATTAAATTAAAATTAGAGTTTGAAACTTATGTAATTAACTTCTTCTGGTTAACCCAAGAAAAATAGGATAGATTTATTAGAAATCTAATTCAGTTACCATAGGGTAAATTAATAAGATGGGACACAAAAAGAATCGATTGATGAGCCGTATGAGGTAGGAAACTCTCAAGTACGGTTCTAAGGGAAGGAATTGACCTGCC